TTCCAATTAGCTGTTTTTGCATTAATTGTGACTTCCTCAGTGTTAGTAATTAGTGTACCCCTTGTATTTGCTTCTCCTGATGGTTGGTCAAATAATAAAAACGTTGTATTTTCCGGTACATCATTATGGATTGGACTAGTCTTTCTGGTAGCTATTCTGAATTCTCTCATTTCTTAAATTTGTTTAGTATTTAGTAGCCCGATACAAAATAAATAAAAAGGCCATTTCTTCGAAAAAATTGGAATTGTGAGACGCATTAAAATGCAATTTGCGTTCCGAATTGCTACCTCTTCTCTTTCATTATTATGAAATTCCATTGCCATTAGAATATTGATTGACAGACAATTAAAAAAAAGAAAACTCTAATATAATAGAAAATCAAACGGTCGACCCAGACATAGACGGTCGACCCAGGCAGATATACCCTATAAAATATATCCCGTAGCGAGCGTAGTTCAATGGTAAAACATCTCCTTGCCAAGGAGAAGATACGGGTTCGATTCCCGCCGCTCGCCAGCTTAATTTAGTAAGGTACTATGATAAAAAATTTAGTCTAGTTGACTACTTAACTACTTATATTAAATTAAGTAGGTGTTAGTCTAGTACCGTATCCCTTACTATCTTACCCTTCTTTTGCACCCCACTCAAAAAAAAGGGGCTCCGGAGGCGGGAATCGAACTCGCCAACAGGGCTCCCTAAATTGGGGATTCACCGAGACAAACAACTGGCAAACTGCTTTTAAAGGGAAGGGAGGTAGACTGTGCCTTTCTTTCATTTCTTTTTTCTTTTCTGCAGGGTAGGAAGGAGCCTTGAGAGTTCTTCTTGTAGGGGTAAGTGACTTCGCAAACTGCTCCATTTGGCCCTTTAGGGCCGGGAACTAATGAATAAAAAAGGGTTGGATACCGCCCAGCCCTCTACCATATCTATACAAATAGAATAGTCCTTTTATACAGACTGCTAAGTGCGGAGACGGGAATCGAACCCGTGACCTCAAGGTTATGAGCCTCGTGAGCTACCAAACTGCTCTACTCCGCTCTGGAGGGACGGAAACTGGTGGACAAAAAAGGTTGAATACAGGACTCTACCATGTCTAGACAAATAGAATAGTCCTTTTATACAGAATGGAGCGGGTAGCGGGAATCGAACCCGCATCGTTAGCTTGGAAGGCTAGGGGTTATAGTCGACGTTGGTTGATTAGTTTTAACGTCTCTAATTCAAAACCGAACATGAAATTTGGATTTCATTCGGCTCCTTTATGGATATTCTCACCACTTAACATCTATGTCAGCTTTTCTATCTGAATGGAACCAAAGCTCTCCGCTTTCTAGATGATCCCTATAGAGTAGGAGATAGAAATTCTACTAAATCTATCTAATCTACTTACTTCGTTCCCTAATTTCATTCAAGAGATCCTGAGGAAAAGAATTAGGTTTCCACCGAGCTGAAACAATATGCTGATGGTTCTAGTAAACCAAAACTACCATTTTTTAGCTATTTGGCTTCCATTTCCTTTTTTAACAAAAGAAGATTTAGTTACGATTGGAAATAAACTTTTTTGTATCTTCATCCATAGATCCTTTACTCATATTTAAAAAATTGGAATACTTAATCCAATGCAAAATTATGCTTCGCGACTCTGTACTCATAATCCAATTTGTATTTTGGATGCAATTTCAATTAGTTTTTGGGTACAAATCGCGAGAATGTATATTCTTCCTCAATATGCTATTGAGAGGAAAAGGATTAAATCCTTTATAAGAACTAAAGTTTTCATCGGAATATAAAAAACTTAAGGACGCCTTAAGTATATCATTTCCAATTCAGTTATTAATAGAACGAATCACACTTTTACCACTAAACTATACCCGCTACATGTAGATTATGATACCAACGCTACCCTTTGTCAAGGGTAGCCATTCGAGAAGGAGGCTAATTCCCCCTTATTGAATCAAATGGAGAAGGTTCATGACAGTGAGCTGTTGGTACTTCGATCGCGGGCCTTTACTTTAGCTTTAGGGTTTAGATAGCCCCTCTGGGATGTAAAATATATCTCTTCTCACCATCCCCATAGTGTATGAGACAAATGTATGCATTTCGATTAGGGTCGTATTCTACGGTTACGACTACAATGATCATTATTTGTTTTGCGAGGACGGAAGTGTGCCAGACTGCTCTAAGGAATAGTTTGATTATTCCTACAATATACACTAGGAGATATAGGGAGCAGCACTGCCCCCATAAATCCCTTTCCTCCTTTTCTTTTTTGTTCAATTCTGAACAAAGAAATTGGGGAAGATGTTTTCTTTCTTCCCCCACTTATCATGAAGTCCGAGCCGTAGAGAAAGAGTGAGATGCATTTTAAAAATTCATCATAGACTTTCCCTATGGCTTGAGAGAAGCAAGAAACAAAGAGTCGTAACTTAAACGGAGAAGCGGACAGGACCCGACGGATTTACCTGATGTAAAGAAGATCCTAAATGTCTCTGGTTAGTCGATCCTCTCCATTTACCAATTTCTTCTCCTCTTTTCCACTCAATTCTAGTTTATTAGATTCTTGTTTAAAAGAATCAAAGAAGATGAATAGAACTAAGAACACATAAAAAAGAGCATAGAGGACCATTACCAAATGTTCCTCCCAAGAATCATATTGGGTATCTGTTCCCTTCCTTTTCCCGCTAGGATCGGGAATCTTATATTTTCCATATCCATATACCATCGAACCTTTAGGGTTCCAGAATCCTCCTTTTTTCCTAATCTTCGGAAACAGAAAACCCATAGCCAGGAGGAGTTAGGTATGTAGGGTATGGTTTATTATTTTTTGTTGGGCAGGCAGTCGAATTTATACTCTGCAGTATAAATTCGACTGCCCACTTTTTACAAGCAAATTGTTGCTAAAACTCCAACATAGTTTGTTCAAAATGCACCAACCAGAATCCTTGGAGAATATTCAAGTACCCCCCTTCCAAGGAAGGGGTACCTGTTAAAAATCGCTTCAACAAATCCGTCCAAAACTTTTTAAGAAAAATTGAAAAGTTTTGAACTCGAAGGTTTTTCTAAGAGATGCCTGTTAAAAATAGTTTCAATTTCTCACCAAAACAGACAAGAAGTATATCACTGAAAATTAATACCCAACCATATGGGTATATGAAGAGCGCGAATTCCTTTATACCCTACCCAATTAGAATTAGAGGAAATAAAACATAAATGGAGAAAGTTCTCATCATAAGATGAGCCAATAGAAGAAAAAAGTCCCTAATTCTGCAGAACGTTCTGAGCACGTGAAAAGTCAATAGCCTAAAGATAAAAAAAAACAAAGTCTACCGTTTTTTTAACAGCAGCTCTTATTGCCCCTTTGGCCTTTTTTTTCCCATTGTTGTATCCGATTCAACAATTGATACATATTTGTTCTCCTCTTCTAAAAAATAGAACTTCTGGGCTTTGGTTTGGTGAGTCGTCCGAGATCATGTTTACATACCTATGAACTTACCCTCTTCAAGTATATCGGATACTAATAAGAATTTTTTATTGTGTCAACTCTCTCTTCACGTATTTTATTATATGTATTTTTTTATATAAAAAATAAAAAAAGAAAAAAACCTCTACTTTGTGCAAGTGATAAGAGAAAATATGAAAGATTTTCTTATTTTTCTTGATTTTCTCAAGATTTTGAACCTCGCTATGAATAAACTTCTATATCTCGATATATACATATATAATCTCTACATATATCTCTATATATACATATATTATGTACATTATGCAGTAGACTCATAATGAGAAATCAAAGTGGCTAATTTTTGAATTGAATAAAAAGCCCTTTTAACTCAGTGGTAGAGTAATGCCATGGTAAGGCATAAGTCATCGGTTCAAATCCGATAAAGGGCTTTTTATTTGGTGGTAGAGTAATGCCATGGTAAGACGTAAGTCATCGGTTCAAATCCGATAAAGTACTTTTCTACTAAATTTATTATTTATTCACTTTTTTTCTTTGTTTTTGAAAATTTCTCTATTTTTTCTTGAATTTTATGACTTAGTGTGGGATGCATGCATTTTTGGTCTGAACGCTAAACGAAGCACGGGGTGGAAATTACAAAAAAGAAATCAAATTGGACTCTTTTTCCTGTTAGATCAATCAAATAACTACCTGTACTGAACTAATCTAGAATCCCTTTTATTAATCTATTCTTATTCTATACCCTTTAAATGAATTTCCCTAAAAAGTAGGGAATGATCCGTGAATTAACCTAACCATCAACTAAAAAAAATCCTATGAAAGCATAACAGAAAAGTAGGAAAGACTCTTTGCTTTGGATCTAGTTATACTCTTCGAGTATATTGACAATTCCAAAAAACTGCTCATACTATCATTATAGTATAATGACGAGCGGTTGTATATGGCCCTATCGTCTAGTGAAGTGATGCCCCTATCGTCTAGTGGTTCAGGACATCTCTCTTTCAAGGAGGCAGCGGGGATTCGACTTCCCCTGGGGGTAGGGAGTATTATGAAAGGAGGTTAATCATAGATTCTAAAAAACCCTAGAATAAATTCTTCCTGGGTCGATGCCCGAGCGGTTAATGGGGACGGACTGTAAATTCGTTGACGATATGTCTACGCTGGTTCAAATCCAGCTCGGCCCAAAAATCTAGGGCTTCGTGAATATGAACTAGATCCATTTGTTTTTCTTCCATAAAATAAAATGTCTGATCCATAGAAATAAAGGATAAAGCGAAAGGGGGAAATTTCTTTCTAATCCATATCTCTCTCATTCCTTTTTTACAAACAAAAGAGTTTTTCTTATTGAGATGAAAGGTGGATTATCATCCATTTTTAGCGATAAAAAATCGCGACATACTAGTTATGTCACTCTCACTATACCCACATATGATATGTGGGTATGTAGTATATGATTCGTCTATTTCTTAGAGTACGACAGGCGAATCGAATCTTCTTATGGTTCTATTTAAGAATAGGTATGCCATACACCCCGCGGGGATTGTAGTTCAATTGGTCAGAGCACCGCCCTGTCAAGGCGGAAGCTGCGGGTTCGAGCCCCGTCAGTCCCGAACTAGGGTTCAATGAATGGAGAAATTCATCTTTCCTTTTTCCATGAAAAAGGGGGGGCAGGAGAGAAGATCAAATACCTATGGGGCACCCTTATTTCACTTTTTTTATTTCGCATTTCTCATTAAAGAGGGAGGGGAGGCCTATAGGAATTTTTTTTTTTTTTCACTACTCCCGGTTGATAAGGAAAGACATACATATCATACTTGGATTAGTGTAATTTAGGATATTACTCTATCCTTATGATGATACCATCCTCATCTTAACTTCCTATTCGACTCTTATCTTATGGAATAGAGTACCGGTATTTTACCGAAATCCATACATAAATCGTATTCGTTTTTTCTTAGACATAGACAGTGAATTTAATTGAATATAATTAGTACTTTACTTTTTGGATTAAACCAGGCCCCCTCCATTTTGTAGTTCCAACTTTGTTTGTGTATGTTCAATGACTAATTGGAAAGAATCTATCTCATTTTCATTCCATTTGCGGACTCCTTTTTTATGGATCTGTTCTCATCTTTAGACCCCAAAAGTGGATATTGATAGTAACCTAATAAAATAAAAGAAAAACCAAGCAAAGCAAACGCCCTTTTTCCTAAATTAATTAAAATATTCGATTTTTTTTTATTTAAGCCCTCTTTTCTCCATCTCACTTCTACTTCTACTGCTTATTTGGATGTCTATGTGACCCATAGAAAGTCGGTCATATAATACATACATACATAATTGTATGTATAACTATAAGAAAAAGGAAGGGAAATTGGATAAGATAAGAAAGATCGTGGGTTATAGATATAGAAAAGAAAAAGTGGATCTTCCTATGTTATACTATTCCACTCTCAACCATGAATTGATTTGATAGATCCGATATTCATAATATTGAATTGATTCAGTATTATCAGAATGCAAGTCCTCCCCTTGAATTTACAGGATACCCCTTTTTCCTCTCCATGGGATTACATCCCGAGTTATTGTGAAAAAAATAAAGAGGTTATGGAAGTCAATATTCTCGCATTTATTGCTACTGCACTGTTTATTCTAGTTCCTACTGCCTTTTTACTTATTATTTATGTAAAAACAGTCAGCCAAAATGATTAATTGGAATTCCAATTAATCATTGAAGAAATGAAAAAGGGATTAAATAAAATAAAAATCCAAGTCTTAAATGAAAGGATCTGGTTGGAATCATAAAGTGTGGTAGAAAGAACTACATATAGTTTTTTCTACGACACTTTAGAGTCTTTCTATTATATTATCTTGAATCTACATAGAATAGATTAGTAGATTGAAATAGTAGTCTAATTCAATTTCTTTTTTCACTGCATCCACTTAATTTCAATCAAGTAAAAATAAAAAAATCGAAGACAATTCTTCACGAAAAAATCCATGGAGGGAGAGAAAAATAATATGAGAATAGACTATAGTAAAAAGTAAAAGAAAAAAAGTAAAAGGAAAAAAGTAAAAGGAAAAAACCAGCGAATCTTTCATGCTTAAACATGCGGCGAGATACTTCAAAAGAGCATAAAAATTATTCTAAGAATAAGAAAAGAATATAAAACAAATGGAAAGTGTACGATATGTTGTGAATAGCTCCGTGGAAGAAAGTCTAATTTTCTTATGTATAGAACTTTTTTAACCATTCGTCACTTCTAGTAGAAATTTTGAATTGCTGTAATCGCTCTTTCTATTTCTATATAGTAGAATAGAACGACTCTTTCTTACAAGAGTTTCTTACAGGTACAGGAGTGAAACAAAACTAAAGAAAGAGAGAAAGAATAAAGTTTGGCAAAATGATTAATGCAAAACGATCAATTAAAGAAAAAAGTTGATACAACAATTCGACTACTCAATCAATTAGTAGTATCCCTAGAGTCCACTCCTCCCCCATACTACTAGTGAAAGAGAAAATGTAAAGACTACCATTAAAGCAGCCCAAGCGAGACTTACTATATCCATGTAAATTATGTCTCCTATTTCTATGAAGGAATTATTCTACTATTGATCAATAATCATAGTGGAATCAAGGGTACAGAGTCAAAAAGGGATTCTGCCCTAACGCTATGGATGAATCAGTTCAAGGAATTTACTCCTAACAAATTCTTATAGGATTTCTGGTAGAATTGGAGAGCATTAAGTATAAATACGATACATAGCCCTTTTCCTTAAAAAAGAGTACGGGGATGATGTCCTGAATAGAAGACGCGGGAATAGGAAGATTTTTTCTTCCTTTTGTTACCCTTTTTTTATAAGCAAAGGACGTCAGAATATACCATAAAATTAGGATAGATAAATATTTATTGGATACCTACCTTGCCTATGTTTATTTTTAACCTAAACCCTACAGCCCTTCTATCATTCTATGAAAGAATGAGGAGACTTTATCCACAACTCCGAAATTGATTTTTGATCAGCCTATTCAATCTGATTCTCGACAGAATCAGTAGCCCTTACTTTAGTGTATGTAGGTAGCATAAGATGTATGATAAATAAAATGTATGATAATTAGGAAGTCTTGATATTCCTTCGTGGAGTCCCTTCTTCAATCTTAGATTGAAAAAAAAAAAGAATGCCCCTTAGGGGCCCTTTGGATATCAAGATTTCTGACATCTTAGCCTTGTAATTTTTAATTCTCGAATCGAATCAATTAAGAATCAATTAAAATTAATAAAAGAATAAGGAAACGCAACCTCATCCTTATTGGTAGCCGTTTGGGCCACTACCGACAAAACAAACCCTAGTTTGAGGATAGAACTATGGATTCTCAAAATCCAGTATCGCCAGGCCTAGTTACTCTCTTGCCCCAACTTATGCAGGGTACGAATTTGTTGAGTTCGATCAGTACTATAAGCCTAAGTATTTTATTGATCAGGCGGCACCCAGATTTGAACTGGGGATAAAGGATTTGCAGTCCCCTGCCTTACCGCTTGGCCATGCCGCCAAAAAATCCGATCTAAAATAGAGAAAAGAGCAAGTATTCATCCAGGTTTTCTTACTAAAACCTCCTTTCTTTTATCTTGAATCTAATTCTACTTACTTTTTTCCAATCTTTTTCAAAAAATCTATTCCTGCTTTTTTTGAATCCAGTTTCGATTATTCTCCTCGATGGATTCTATCTTAAAACAAACATTGCTAACACTAGAAAACTTCCCTTTTCTTTCTATTGAGATGAAAAAAGAGAAAAAGTGGATTTCCAGTCACAGGCTGCAAAATTCAGAACAAATTGGAACCATTAACTAGAATTCTATATTTTTTTTTGAATTGCAGTAGTGAACAACTCTTAAATCGGTATTCTCTCCCCCCTTCCTTTTAATGGCATAATAAAATAGATATGGATTTATGCCTAATCCGTGTATAGGTAAACTACAGGTCCGAACAGCATTATTATCCATAACAGCATTATTATCCATGGATCCCCCTTATGTACATATCTCTATGGGGAATCGTGCTTTAATTTTTCATTGCATTAAATATCTTGAATAAAAAAAAGAAATTTGGTCTGATATAGAGTATGACCTGACCATCTTGGCCCACCCAAGTGAAATTACGATAAAAGCAGGGATATGTGGAGAGGTGGATAACTAGATTGGCATGTACTTAAAAAAAGGACTTACTTTTTTTTAGGATTCTACAATGAAATCCTATATTTTCTAGCAATTCTACTACTACGAAACAAAAAAGAACCCTCAAATTCTTATTCTTTTTTGAAATTAAACTAAGCGTGCTATTCTAAATCGAACTAAAGTCAAATTTTCTAGTGCTTATAAATTATTATACTATGGCTTTATCCCATTCATAGAAAGGAGATAAAATGAGAAATCTTTGCCATCCAATCTGATTAGTATCATAAAGTGTAAGTGGCAGAATTTTTTTCTAGGAATGTTTTATCAATTCATTTTCATTCGATTTGTACCCCTGGCAAATTCGAACTTTCGTCGAAATTGTCTCCATTCATATGTATGAAATACATATATGAAATATGTATGTGGAGTTCCCTAGAATTTCATGTGATTCAGTAAACAGAATATGGATTCCATAATTGCTAGATCGATCCATAGGGATTGATGAAGAGTGAGCTGATAATGGAATTTTTCTTCGATAAACAGGAAACTTAAGATTAAGATGCTCCGGAATGGAAATGAGGGAATGTCCACAATACCCGGATTTAGTCAGATCCAATTCGAGGGATTTTGTAGGTTCATTAATCAAGGCTTGGCAGAAGAACTTGAGAAGTTTCCAACAATTAAAGATCCAGATCACGAAATTGCATTTCAATTATTTGCGAAAGGATATCAATTGCTAGAACCCTCGATAAAAGAAAGGGATGCTGTGTATGAATCACTCACCTATTCTTCCGAATTATATGTATCTGCGAGATTCATTTTTGGTTTCGATGTGCAAAAGCAAACCATTTCTATGGGAAACATTCCTATAATGAATTCCTTAGGAACCTTTATAATAAATGGAATATACCGAATTGTGATCAATCAAATATTGCTAAGTCCTGGTATTTACTACCGCTCGGAATTAGACCATAAGGGAATTTCTATCTACACTGGGACTATAATATCAGATTGGGGAGGAAGATCGGAATTAGCAATTGATAAAAAAGAAAGGATATGGGCTCGCGTGAGTAGAAAACAAAAGATATCTATTCTAGTTCTATCATCAGCTATGGGTTCGAATCTAAAAGAAATTCTAGATAATGTTTCCTACCCTGAAATTTTCTTATCTTTCCCGAATGCTAAGGAGAAGAAGAGGATTGAGTCAAAAGAAAAAGCTATTTTGGAGTTTTATCAACAATTTGCTTGTGTAGGTGGGGACCTGGTATTTTCGGAGTCCTTATGTGAGGAATTACAAAAGAAATTTTTTCAACAAAAATGTGAATTAGGAAGGATTGGTCGACGAAATATGAATCGGAGACTGAATCTTGATATACCTCAGAACAATACATTCTTGTTACCACGAGATGTATTGGCCGCTACGGATCATTTGATTGGAATGAAATTTGGAACGGGTATACTTGACGATGACGATATGAATCACTTGAAAAATAAACGTATTCGTTCGGTTGCGGATCTGTTACAAGATCAATTCGGACTGGCTCTTGGTCGTTTACAACATGCGGTTCAAAAAACTATCCGTAGAGTATTCATACGTCAATCGAAACCGACTCCACAAACTTTGGTAACTCCAACTTCAACTTCGATTTTATTAATAACTACTTATGAGACCTTTTTTGGCACATACCCCTTATCTCAAGTTTTTGATCAAACCAATCCATTGACACAAACTGTTCATGGGCGAAAAGTGAGTTGTTTGGGTCCTGGAGGATTGACGGGGAGAACTGCAAGTTTTCGGAGCCGAGATATTCATCCGAGTCACTATGGGCGTATTTGTCCAATTGACACGTCCGAAGGAATCAATGTTGGACTTACTGGATCCTTAGCTATTCATGCGAGAATTGACCACTGGTGGGGGTCCATAGAGAGTCCCTTTTATGAAATATCTGAGAAAGCAAAAGAAAAAAAAGAGAGACAGGTGGTTTATTTATCACCAAATAGAGATGAATATTATATGATAGCAGCAGGAAATTCTTTGTCCTTGAATCAGGGTATTCAGGAAGAACAGGTTGTTCCAGCTAGATACCGTCAAGAATTCCTGACTATTGCATGGGAACAGATTCATGTTAGAAGTATTTTTCCTTTCCAATATTTTTCTATTGGAGGTTCTCTCATTCCTTTTATTGAGCATAATGATGCGAATCGGGCTTTAATGAGTTCTAATATGCAGCGCCAAGCAGTTCCGCTTTCTCGGTCCGAGAAGTGCATTGTTGGAACTGGATTGGAACGCCAAACAGCTCTAGATTCGAGGGTTTCCGTTATAGCCGAACGCGAGGGAAAGATCATTTCTACTGATAGTCACAAGATCCTTTTATCAAGTAGTGGGAAGACTATAAGTATTCCTTTAGTTACCCATCGGCGCTCTAACAAAAATACTTGTATGCACCAAAAACCTCGGGTTCTGTGGGGTAAATCCATTAAAAAAGGACAAATTTTAGCGGAGGGAGCTGCTACAGTTGGTGGGGAACTTGCTTTAGGAAAAAACGTATTAGTAGCTTATATGCCATGGGAAGGTTACAATTTTGAAGACGCAGTACTAATTAGCGAACGTTTGGTATATGAGGATATTTATACTTCTTTTCACATCCGAAAATATGAAATTCAGACGGATACGACAAGCCAAGGCTCCGCTGAAAAAATTACTAAAGAAATACCACATCTAGAAGAACATTTACTCCGCAATTTGGACAGAAATGGAGTTGTTAGGTTGGGATCCTGGGTAGAAACTGGCGATATTTTAGTAGGTAAATTAACGCCTCAGATAGCGAGCGAATCGTCGTATATCGCGGAAGCTGGGTTATTACGGGCCATATTTGGCCTTGAGGTATCCACTTCAAAAGAAACTTCTCTCAAACTACCTATAGGTGGAAGAGGGCGCGTTATCGATGTGAAATGGATCCAGAGGGACCCCCTAGACATAATGGTTCGTGTATATATTTTACAGAAACGCGAAATCAAAGTTGGGGATAAAGTAGCCGGAAGACACGGGAATAAGGGGATCATTTCCAAAATTTTGCCCAGGCAAGATATGCCCTATTTGCAAGATGGAACACCTGTTGATATGGTCTTCAATCCCTTAGGAGTACCCTCACGAATGAATGTGGGACAAATATTTGAAAGCTCGCTCGGATTAGCCGGGGATCTGCTAAAGAAACATTATAGAATAGCACCCTTTGATGAGAGATATGAGCAAGAGGCTTCAAGAAAACTTGTGTTTTCAGAATTATATGAAGCCAGTAAACAAACAAAAAATCCATGGGTATTTGAACCCGAGTACCCGGGAAAAAGCAGAATATTTGATGGAAGAACAGGAGACCCCTTCGAACAACCTGTTCTAATAGGGAAGTCCTATATCTTAAAATTAATTCATCAAGTTGATGAGAAAATCCATGGACGTTCTACTGGGCCCTACTCACTTGTTACACAACAACCCGTTAGAGGAAGAGCCAAGCAAGGGGGACAACGAGTAGGAGAAATGGAAGTTTGGGCTTTAGAAGGATTTGGTGTTGCTCATATTTTACAAGAGATACTTACTTATAAATCTGATCATCTTATAGCTCGCCAAGAAATACTTAATGCTACGATCTGGGGAAAAAGAGTACCTAATCACGAGTATCCTCCAGAATCTTTTCGAGTGCTCGTTCGAGAACTACGATCTTTGGCTCTAGAACTGAATCATTTCCTTGTATCTGAGAAGAACTTCCAGGTTAATAGGGAGGAAGTTTGATCGGAATAAATATAAATTCTTTTCTTATTTATGATTGACCAATATAAACATCAACAACTTCAAATTGGACTCGTTTCCCCTCAACAAATAAAGGCTTGGGCTAACAAAAACCTACCTAATGGGGAAGTCGTTGGCGAAGTCACAAGGCCCTCTACTTTTCATTATAAAACCGATAAACCAGAAAAAGATGGATTGTTTTGCGAAAGAATCTTTGGACCCATAAAAAGCGGAATTTGTGCTTGTGGAAATTCTCGAGCGAGCGGAGCTGAAAACGAAGAGGAAAGATTTTGCCAAAAATGCGGGGTAGAATTTGTTGATTCTCGGATACGAAGATATCAAATGGGATACATCAAACTCGCATGTCCCGCGACTCATGTGTGGTATTTGAAAGGTCTTCCTAGTTATATCGCGAACCTTTTAGATAAACCCCTTAAGAAATTGGAGGGCCTAGTATATGGCGATTTCTCTTTTGCTAGGCCCAGCGCTAAAAAACCTACTTTCTTACGATTACGAGGTTTATTCGAAGATGAAATTGCATCCTGTAACCACAGCATTTCTCCCTTTTTTTCTACCCCAGGCTTTGCAACATTTCGAAATCGGGAAATTGCGACAGGAGCAGGTGCTATTAGAGAACAATTAGCAGATTTGGATTTGCGAATTATTATGGAGAATTCCTTGGTCGAATGGAAGGAATTAGAAGACGAGGGGTATAGTGGAGATGAATGGGAAGATAGAAAAAGACGAATAAGAAAAGTTTTTTTGATTAGACGCATGCAATTGGCGAAACATTTTATTCAAACAAATGTAGAACCAGAATGGATGGTTTTGTGCTTATTACCAGTTCTTCCTCCCGAATTGAGACCCATTGTTTATAGGTCTGGGGATAAAGTAGTGACTTCGGATATTAATGAACTTTATAAGAGAGTTATTCGTCGGAACAACAACCTTGCCTATCTATTAAAAAGAAGTGAATTAGCGCCAGCAGATTTAGTAATGTGCCAGGAAAAATTGGTACAAGAAGCCGTGGATACACTTCTTGCTAGTGGGTCCCGCGGGCAACCAACGAGGGATGGTCACAATAAAGTATACAAATCACTTTCAGATGTAATTGAAGGTAAAGAGGGAAGGTTTCGCGAGACTCTGCTTGGAAAACGGGTCGATTACTCGGGGCGTTCTGTCATTGTTGTGGGTCCTTCGCTTTCATTACATCAATGTGGATTACCTCTAGAGATAGCAATAAAGCTTTTTCAGCTATTTGTAATTCGCGATTTAATCACGAAACGCGCTACTTCTAATGTCAGGATTGCTAAAAGGAAAATTTGGGAAAAGGAACCCATTGTATGGGAAATACTTCAAGAAGTTATGCGGGGACATCCTGTACTGTTGAATAGAGCACCTACCCTGCATAGATTAGGCATACAGGCCTTCCAACCTACTTTAGTGGAGGGGCGTACTATTTGTTTACACCCATTAGTGTGTAAGGGTTTCAATGCGGACTTTGATGGGGATCAAATGGCTGTTCATCTACCTTTATCCTTGGAAGCTCAGGCGGAAGCCCGTTTACTTATGTTTTCTCATATGAATCTCCTATCTCCCGCTATTGGGGATCCTATTTGCGTACCGACCCAAGACATGCTTATCGGACTTTATGTATTAACGATTGGAAACCGTCGGGGTATTTGTGCAAATAGATATAATAGTTGCGGAAACTATCCAAATCAAAAAGTAAATTACAATAATAATAATTATAAGTATACAAAAGATAAAGAACCCCATTTTTCTAATTCCTATGATGCACTGGGAGCTTATAGACAGAAACGAATCAGTTTAGACAGTCCCTTGTGGCTCCGATGGAAACTAGATCAACGCGTCATTGGGTCAAGAGAAGTTCCGATTGAAGTTCAATATGAATCTTTGGGGACTTATCATGAGATTTATGCCCACTATCTAATAGTGGGAAATAGAAAAAAAGAAATCCGTTCTATATACATTCGAAGCACTCTTGGTCATATTTCTTTTTATAGAGAAATAGAGGAAGCCATACAAGGATTTAGTCAGGCCTATTCATACACTATCTAAACAAGGAAGTTAGATTCGGCGATGCCCCTCCCTTTCGGGGGGCATTCCGATTTCGCTAGTATCATCATTTTTGCCGCGCGAATCCAGATTGAGATTAAGGAAAGGAAGTTAATTAAATTTTCGAATCACTGACTCAGGCCCATTGTCGAATCCTACTCAGCAATTGTCGAATCCTACTCAGCCGAAAAAGGGGGTACTTATGTATGGCGGAACGGGCCAATCTGGTCTTTCATAATAAAGAGATAGACGGAACTGCTATGAAACGACTTATTAGCAGATTAATAGATCATTTCGGAATGGGATATACATCCCATATACTGGATCAAATAAAGACTCTGGGCTTTCATCAAGCCACTACTACATCGATTTCACTAGGAATCGAGGATCTTTTAACAATACCATCTAAGGGATGGTTAGTGCAAGACGCGGAACAACAGAGTTTTCTTTTGGAGAAACACTATTATTATGGGGCTGTACACGCGGTAGAAAAATTACGCCAATCCGTTGAGATATGGTATGCTACAAGTGAATATTTGAAACAAGAAATGAATTCGAATTTTCGGATAACGGATCCTTCTAATCCAGTCTATCTAATGTCTTTTTCAGGAGCCAGAGGAAATGCATCTCAGGTACACCAATTAGTAGGTATGAGAGGATTAATGGCGGATCCTCAAGGACAAATGATTGATTTACCTATTCAAAGCAATTTACGCGAGGGACTTTCTTTGACAGAATATATAATTTCCTGCTACGGAGCCCGCAAAGGGGTTGTAGATACTGCTGTACGAACAGCGGATGCTGGATATCTTACACGTAGACTTGTTGAAGTAGTTCAACATATTATTGTGCGTAGAAGAGATTGTGGTACTATCCAAGGTATTTCTTTGAGTCCTCAAAATGGGATGACGGAAAAACTTTTTGTCCAAACACTAATTGGTCGTGTATTAGCAGACGATATATATATTGGTTCACGATGCATTGCCGCTCGAAATCAAGATATTGGAATTGGATTAGTCAATCGATTCATAACTGCCTTTCGAGCACAACCATTTCGAGCACAACCAATATATATTAGAACCCCCTTTACTTGCCGGAGCACATCTTGGATCTGTCAATTATGTTATGGTCGGAGTCCCACTCATGGCGATCTGGTCGAATTGGGGGAAGCCGTAGGTATTATTGCAGGTCAATCAATTGGGGAGCCAGGGACTCAACTAACATTAAGAACTTTTCATACTGGCGGAGTATTCACAGGGGGTACTGCCGACCTTGTACGATCCCCTTCGAATGGAAAAATCCAATTCAATGAAGATTTGGTTCACCCCACACGTACCCGTCATGGGCAGCCTGCTTTTCTATGTTATATAGACTTGCATGTAACTATTCAGAGTCAGGATATTCTATATAGTGTGAATATTCCCTCAAAAAGCTTGATTCTAGTGCAAAATGATCAATATGTAGAATCCGAACAAGTAATTGCGGAGATTCGTGCCGGAACGTCCACTTTGCATTTTAAAGAAAAAGTACAAAAGCATATTTATTCCGAATCAGACGGGGAAATGCACTGGAGTACTGATGTTTACCATGCGCCCGAATATCAATATGGTAATCTTCGTCGATTACCAAAAACAAGCCATTTATGGATATTGTCAGTAAGTATGTGCAGATCCAGTATAGCGTCTTTTTCGCTCCACAAGGATCAAGATCAAATGAATACTTATTCTTTTTCTGTTGACGGAAGATATCTCTTTGACCTCTCAATGGCTAATGATCAAGTAAGACATAGACTGTTGGATACTTTTGGTAAAAAAGATAGGGAAATTCTTGATTATTCAACGCCGGATCGAATCATATCCAATGGCCATTGGAATTTTGTCTATCCTTCTATTCTTCAAGATAATTCGGATTTGTTGGCGAAAAAGCGAAGAAATGGGTTCGTCATTCCATTACAATATCATCAAGAACAAGAGAAAGAACTAATATCCTGTTTGGGGATTTCGATTGAAATACCCTTTATGGGTGTTTTACGTAGAAATACTATTTTTGCTTATTTTGACGATCCACGATACAGAAAAGATAAAAAAGGTTCAGGAATTGTTAAATTTAGATATAGGACCCTAGAGGACGAATATAGGACTCGAGAGGAAGACTCAGAGGACGAATATGGGAGCCCAGAGAACGAATATAGGACCCGAGAGGAAGAATATGAAACCCTAGAAGACGAATATAGGACTCGAGAGGACGAATATGAAACCCTAGAAGATGAATATGGGATCCTAGAGGACGAATATGAAGCCCTAGAAGACGAATATGGGATCCTAGAGGATGAATATAGGACTGGAGAGAAAGACTCAGAAGACGAATATGGGAGCCCAGAGAACGAATATAGAACCCGAGAGGACGAATATGGAACTCTAGAGGAAGACTCAGAGGACGAATATGGGAGCCCGGAGGAAGGCTCAGAGGACGAATATGGGACTTTAGAGGAAGACTCAGAAGAAGACTCAGAGGACGAATACGGGAGCCCAGAGGAGGATTCCATCTTAAAAAAAGAGGGTTTGATTGAGCATCGAGGAACAAAAGAATTTAGTCTAAAATACCAAAAAGAACTAGATCGGTTTTTTTTCATTCTTCAAGAACTGCATATCTTGCCGAGATCCTCATCCCTAAAGGTACTTGATAATAGTATCATTGGAGTGGATACACAACTCACAAAAAATACAAGAAGTCGACTAGGTGGATTGGTCCGAGTGAAGAGAAAAAAAAGCCATACGGAACTCAAAATCTTTTCCGGAGATATTCATTTTCCTGAAGAGGCGGATAAGATATTAGGTGGTAGTTTGATACCACCAGAAAGAGAAAAGAAAGATTCTAAGGAATCAAAAAAAAGGAAAAATTGGGTCTATGTTCAACGGAAAAAAATTCTCAAGAGCAAGGAAAAGTATTTTGTTTCGGTTCGACCTGCAGTCGCATATGAAATGGACGAAGGGAGAAATTTAGCAACACTTTTCCCGCAAGATCTCTTGCAAGAAGAGGATAATTTCCAACTTCGACTTGTCAATTTTATTTCTCATGAAAATAGCAAGTTAACTCAAAGAATTTATCATACGAATAGTCAATTTGTTCGAACTTGCTTAGTAGTGAATTGGGAACAAGAAGAAAAAGAGGAGGCTCGTGCTTCCCTTGTTGAGGTAAGAGCAAATGATCTGATTCGCGATTTCCTAAGAATTGAGTTAGTCAAGTCCACTATTTCGTATACACGAAGAAGGTATGATAGGACAAGTGCAGGACCGATTCCCAATAATAGGTTAGATCGCACCAATTCCTTTTATTCCAAGGCGAAGATTCAATCACTTAGCCAACATCAAGAAGCTATTGGCACCTTGTTGAATCGAAATAAAGAATACCAATCTTTGATGATTTTGTCGGCATCCAACTGTTCTCGAATTGGTTTATTCAAGAATTCGAAATATCCCAATGCGGTAAAAGAATCGAATCCTAGAATTCCTATTCGAGATATTTTTGGGCCCTTAGCCGCTATTGTACCTAGTATATCGAATTTTTCTTCATCTTACTATTTACTAACGCATAATCAGATCCTGTTAAAAAAATATTTGTTCCTTGACAATTTGAAACAAACCCTCCAAGTACTTCAAGGGCTTAAATACTCTTTAATAGATGAAAATCAAAGGATTTCAAATTTCGATAGTAACATCATGTTGGATCCATTCCATTTGAATTGGCACTTTCTCCATCATGATTCTTGGGAGGAGACATGGGCAATAATTCACCTTGGACAATTTATTTGCGAAAATGTATGTCTATTTAAATCGCACATAAAAAAATCTGGTCAAATTTGCATTGTTAATATGGATTCCTTTGTTATAAGAGCAGCTAAGCCTTATTTGGCCACTACAGGAGCAACTGTTCATGGTCATTATGGAGAAATCCTTTACAAAGGAGATAGGTTAGTTACGTTTATATATGAAAAATCGAGATCTAGTGACATAACGCAAGGTCTTCCAAAAGTAGAACAAATCTTTGAAGCGCGTTCAATTGATTCACTATCGCCGAATCTCGAAAGGAGAATTGAGGATTGGAATGAGCGTATACCAAGAATTCTTGGGGTCCCCTGGGGATTCTTGATTGGAGCTGAGCTAACCATAGCCCAAAGTCGTATCTCTTTGGTTAATAAGATCCAAAAGGTTTATCGATCCCAAGGGGTACAGATCCATAATAGACATATAGAGATTATTATACGCCAAGTAACATCAAAAGTGCGGGTTTCCGAAGATGGAATGTCTAATGTTTTTTCACCTGGGGAATTAATCGGACTATTACGAGCAGAACGAGCAGGACGAGCTTTGGATGAATCGGTCTATTATCGGGCAATCTTATTGGGAATAACAAGGGCTTCCCTGAATACCCAAAGTTTCATATCTGAAGCAAGTTTTCAAGAAACTGCTCGAGTTTTAGCAAAAGCTGCCCTACGAGGTCGTATTGATTGGTTGAAAGGCCTGAAAGAAAACGTAGTTCTGGGGGGGATTATACCTGTTGGTACCGGATTCCAAAAATTTGTGCATCATTCCCCACAAGACAAGAACCTTTATTTCGAAATTCAAAAAAAAAATCTATTCGCGTCGGAAATGAGAGATATTTTGTTTCTCCATACAGAATTAGTTTCTTCTGATTCTGATGTAACAAACAATTTCTATGAGACATCAGAACCCCCATTTACCCCCATTTATACGATTTAAGGATACATAAAGCAGATTTTTTTATTTTTATTTAAACTAGACTTTTGACCTTAGAACACTAACAGGTCAGATTTTAGATTTTTATTTTAATAAGTTAATAAGTAAAAGAAGTCAGTTAATTCATTAAGGTTACGTTTATACCATGTATCAATGGCCAATTCTCAGTGGAAGGTTACATCGGAACAATTATTATTTATTTCAAGCTATTTCGGCTCTTTCTTAATTTTCAAAAAAAAAAGAAAAAAATTCCGTAATGGAATGGTAGGATGAAAAAAAAAGACAAAATCAAAAGGAAGTGTGGAAAAAATGACAAGAAGATATTGGAACATCAATTTGAAAGAGATGATAGAGGCGGGAGTTCATTTTGGTCATGGTATTAAGAAATGGAATCCTAAAATGGCCCCTTACATCTCGGCAAAGCGTAAAGGTACTCATATTACAAATCTCGCTAGAACGGCTCGTTTTTTATCAGAAGCTTGTGATTTAGTTTTTGATGCAGCAAGTCAGGGAAAAAGCTTCTTAATTGTTGGTACCAAAAAAAGAGCAGCGGATTTAGTAGCATCAGCTGCAATAAGGGCTCGTTGTCATTATGTTAATAAAAAGTGGTTCAGTGGTATGTTAACGAATTGGTCGATTACGAAAACTAGACTTTCTCAATTTAGAGACTTAAGAGCAGAAGAAAAGATGGGAAAATTCCACCATCTCCCAAAAAGAGATGTGGCAATCTTGAAGAGAAAATTATCTACCTTGCAAAGATATCTCGGCGGGATCAAATATATGACGAGGTTGCCGGACATTGTGATCGTCCTTGATCAGCAAAAAGAGTATATAGCTCTTCGGGAATGTGCCATTTTGGGGATTCCTACTATTTCTTTAGTCGATACAAATTGTGACCCAGATCTCGCAAATATATCGATTCCAGCCAACGATGACACTATGACTTCAATTCGATTGATTCTTAACAAATTAGTATTTGCAATTTGTGAGGGCCGTTCTCTCTATATAAGAAATCGTTGATTAAGAAGAATAGTTCATTCTTGGGTAACTGCGTAGATTTATGGGATCACTTACTATTCTTTTTTGTTTTGCATAGATAAAAGAAGGGGAATATTGATATATATTAGAGGGTATTGATATATATTATCATCTGATGTGATTTCTTGGTATCCTAAATATAAGATTAATACTTCAAGTTGCTGAGTTGAGAAAGAGATGGTTGAATCAAAAGAATTCCTTTTTTGAAGTTCAATTTTTATCAGAGGACAATATGAATATTATACCATGTTCCGTTAAAACACTCAAGGGGTTATATGATATATCGGGTGTAGAAGTAGGCCAACACTTCTATTGGCAAATAGGAGGTTTCCAAATTCATGCCCAAGTACTCATCACTTCTTGGGTCGTAATTACTATCTTGCTAGGTTCAGTTATCATAGCTGTTCGGAATCCACAAACCATCCCGACCGACGGTCAGAATTTCTTCGAATATGTGCTTGAGTTTATTCGAGACTTGAGCAAAACTCAGATTGGAGAAGAATATGGTCCCTGGGTTCCCTTTATTGGAACTATGTTCCTTTTTATTTTTGTTTCGAATTGGTCGGGTGCTCTTTTACCTTGGAAAATTATACAGTTACCCCATGGGGAATTAGCAGCACCCACGAATGATATAAATACTACTGTTGCTTTAGCTTTACTCACATCAGCGGCATATTTTTATGCGGGTCTTAGCAAAAAAGGATTGAGTTATTTCGAGAAATATATTAAACCAACCCCAATTCTTTTACCAATTAACATCCTAGAAGATTTCACAAAACCATTATCGCTTAGTTTTCGACTTTTCGGTAATATATTGGCGGATGAATTAGTCGTTGTTGTTCTTGTTTCTTTAGTCCCCTTAGTAGTCCCTATACCGGTCATGTTTCTTGGATTATTTACAAGCGGTATTCAAGCTCTTATTTTTGCAACATTAGCCGCAGCCTATATAGGTGAATCCATGGAAGGTCATCATTGAATTGACTAGTTTTCAAAATAGTCTTTTTTTTTAGCTTAGCTCAATTCATGTACGGTTCCAGATAATCCGCTTGGTTGGAAAACTCAATTAAATAGTTAGAAATGCGTATGAATATACAACCTAGAGTTGTAGGAGAGAGAATAGACTATATTACGGAATTGTCAAAGTATATATGCATTAAGGGGGGCGGAGTCAGGCTAGATCTATATCCTTAATGTCTATAAGCCCAGTCATCTTTTGTGCGGGTTTTTAAGGAATGATTTTAGAATCCGATTCATCAATAGAAAATGAGAAAATACGCAAAATAGAAGAAACAAATGTATATGGGATATTATATATTCCTAAGTTGGATTCATTATCTAATCCGATATATCGAATTCCCTCTATATGGAATTGGATTCCATATCCAGTTCTATGCAGCATATTGTTATCAATTGTATATCTTGATTTAATTCCTATTGGATTTGGATTAGGTCGATTTCAATAGGGGTTCTTCCTCTATTTCGTCTTTTATTATGGATTAGATGATAGGGGAAAAAATAGGAACTCAAGGATATCGAAGAGTAAAGAAAGAAGAATGGAATGAAAGAGTGGTTGGTTGGAAAGAAAGAGAAATAGGATAATGAGAATCATATGGATTTACACAAACCTCTAACGATTAGAAACTAAAAATGAGATCTCGAAGTAGTTCGGACAATTCAGATTATCATTTCAATTTGTACTTTTTAGTTACTTCTCCCCAATAGAGCTTAGAAGTAAGAATTTCTTGGTTGATTGTATCCTTAACCATTTCTTTTTTTTTTTGACACGAGGAACTCACCATGAATCCACTAATTGCTGCTGCTTCCGTTATTGCTGCTGGATTGGCCGTAGGGCTTGCTTCTATTGGGCCTGGAGTTGGTCAAGGTACTGCTGCAGGACAAGCTGTAGAAGGTATTGCGAGACAGCCAGAAGCAGAAGGTAAAATACGAGGTACTTTATTGCTTAGTCTAGCTTTTATGGAAGCTTTAACAATTTATGGACTAGTTGTGGCACTAGCGCTTTTATTTGCGAACCCTTTTGTTTAATCCTAAAAAAGAAAATGAGTCCTTTAGATTAGATACTTTTTTCTTTTTTTAGTAAATTGGTATTTGCTTCTGCAATTCCAATTATATCAATACTTTACTCCTATTTATTACTCCTGGAATTACCTATTTATTGGGACAGACAATACCCCACCCCAGGAAGGGCTGATTTGAGGATGATCAATTTAGAGGATATGCTCGCCTTCTTCCTTCCCGTCCTTAGTTTAGGACAGTGGAAAGTCTTTTTCCTTTTATTTTAGGAATTTTTGGAACATTTCAACAAAGGAGTCTTTCACAGGTCAAACGAGACCTAAGACTTAATCTAAAAGAAATTATTAGATTGAATCTATTTGCATTAAAAATTGCATTAAAAAAAATTACATTAAAAAAACCGATCAAAAAAGGGCGAGCGAAGTAAGTGATCGAAAAACTTTGCTCTTTGTTCGTCCTATCTATAAGAGGAGAGCATATGAAAAATGTAACCCATTCTTTCGTTTTTTTAGCTCACTGGCCATCCGCTGGGAGTTTCGGGCTTAATACCGATATTTTAGCAACAAATCTAATAAATCTAACTGTAGTGGTTGGTGTATTGATTTTTTTTGGAAAGGGAGTGTGTGCGAGTTGTCTATTTCAAGAATAGATTGGATCTATCCGGCTGCACTTTAAAATATTTTTTCTTATTTTTTGGATAAATAAGAAAAAGGTGCACGATCTCGACGAATTACTTCTGAATAAATTCAGAAATCATATGGAAGAACCATAGCATTTCGCGACTCATTGGTAAATCAACTTTGATTCTCTATAGACCAATAATGTGAGACCATTAACACGGTTAAAGCTAAACTGCTTGAAGTCCAGGCAAAAAGGGGTACTCTTTCTACAACTATATTAGTATTAGTACCGAAATGCTTTAAACGGGAAATAGCTAATGTAGAATTTATCTGATATAAAACACTCATATCGATAAAATGGTTTGAACTATTTACTAGAAGGGCACCCTGCCCTTTTTTATCCAATGCCGAATCGACGACCTATGTATAAAATAAAAAAAAGAGAAATTTTTTGGATTTGAAGAAAAAAAAAGAATTCTATCAATTTTCATTTTCCATTTATTTAGTTAGTTTTTCTTAATGAAATTGAAATTATTAACTAAAGGGCAAATACAAATAAAGAAACAACTTTGCTGACCATGATAGATTTTTATCTAGGCGGAAGAGTCCTCTTAATATTTATCTAGTCTTATATTCTTAATATGGGTTTCGGTATATTGAAATATAAGCAGAAAAGAGAAGATAGAGGATAGGCTCATTACATAAAAAAAAAGATATGGAAATAGCCATAGCAAAAAAAAAATAAAAAGGAGCGTGAGAGCCAAATGAATCGAAAGATTCATGTTTGGTTCGGGAAGAGATCATCAAAATTGTAAACTTAATAGCAAGATAATCTACTTTCATTAAAAGATTTATTAGATAATCGAAAACAGAGAATCTTGAGTACTATTCGAAATTCGGAAGAATTGCGTAGAGGGACCATTGAGCAGCTCGAAAAAGCTCGGGTTCGATTACAGAAAGTCGAACTAGAAGCAGATGAGTATCGAATGAATGGATACTCTGAGATAGAACGAGAAAAAGCAAATTTGATTAATGCTACTTCTATTAGTTTGGAACAATTAGAAAAGTCTAAAAACGAAATCCTTTATTTTGAAAAACAAAGGGCGATGAATCAGGTCCGACAACGGGTTTTCCAACAGGCCATACAAGGAGCTCTAGGAACTCTGAATAGTTGTTTGAATACCGAGTTACATTTCCGTACGATTCGTGCTAATATTGGCATTCTCGGGGCCATAGAATCAAAGAAATAATTAAATTAATTAGGCCTTGAACTTCTACTTTCGTTTAGAATTTAGGCATTATTTTTCCCCTTGCTTCCAAAAAAAAGAGTCAAGAAACACTAATGGCAACCCTTCGAGTCGACGAAATTCATAAAATTCTCCGCGAACGTATTGAACAATATAATAGGAAAGTAGGGATTGAGAATATCGGTCGCGTAATTCAAGTGGGGGATGGGATTGCTCGTATTATAGGTCTTGGTGAAATAATGTCAGGTGAATTAGTCGAATTTGCAGAAGGGACTAGGGGTATTGCTCTGAATTTGGAATCCAAAAATGTTGGGATTGTATTAATGGGCGATGGGTTGATGATACAAGAGGGAAGTTTTGTAAAAGCAACAGGAAGAATTGCTCAGATACCCGTGAGCGAGGCTTACTTGGGTCGTGTTATAAATGCTCTGGCTAAACCTATTGATGGGAGAGGCGAAATTGTAGCTTCGGAATCTCGCTTAATTGAATCTCTTGCTCCGGGTATAATTTCCAGGCGTTCCGTATATGAACCCCTTCAAACAGGGCTTATTGCTATCGATTCGATGATCCCCATAGGGCGCGGTCAGCGAGAGTTAATTATTGGGGACAGACAGACTGGCAAAACAGCAGTAGCCACAGATACAATTCTCAATCAAAAAGGGCAAGATGTAATATGTGTTTATGTAGCTATCGGTCAAAGAGCATCCTCCGTGGCTCAAGTAGTAACTACTTTCCATGAAGAGGGGGCCATGGAATACACTATTGTAGTAGCTGAAATGGCGGATTCACCTGCTACATTACAATACCTCGCCCCTT